CATTAATTGGTCGTGTATTAGCCGATGATATATATATGGGCACACGCTGTATTGCCACTAGAAATCAAGATATTGGGATTGGACTTGTAAATCGATTCATAACCTTTCGAGCACAACCAATAGCTATTCGAACTCCCTTTACTTGTAGGAGTGCATCTTGGATCTGTCGATTATGTTATGGCCGGAGTCCTACTCATGGCGACCTGGTTGAATTGGGAGAAGCTGTAGGTATTATTGCAGGCCAATCAATTGGAGAACCGGGCACTCAATTAACATTAAGAACTTTTCATACCGGTGGAGTATTCACAGGGGGTACTGCAGAACACGTGCGAGCCCCTTCTAATGGAAAAATCAAATTCAATGAGGATTTAGTTCATCCGACACGTACACGCCATGGGCATCCCGCCCTTCTCTGTTCTATAAACTTGTATGTAACTATTGAGAGTGAAGATATTCGACATAATGTAAATATTCCATCCCAAAGTTTTCTTTTAGTTCAAAACGATCAATATGTAGAATCAGAACAAGTGATTGCCGAGATTCGCGCGGGAACATCCACTTTGAATTTTAAAGAGAAGATTCGAAAACATATTTATTCTGACTCAGACGGAGAAATGCACTGGAGCACCGATGTATATCATGCACCCGAATTTACATACGGCAGTGTTCATCTATTACCAAAAACAAGTCATTTATGGATATTATTAGGAGAGCCACGCGGATCCAGTCTAGTTTCACTTTCGATCCACAAGGATCAAGATCAAATGAGTGCGAATTCTCGTTCTGTCAAGAGTTTTAACCTTTCAGGGACGGATGATCAGTTGAGAGAAAAATTCTTTACTTCAGATTTTTCGGGTAAAAAAGAAGATAGGATTCCTGATTATTCAGACCTTAGTCGAATTATATGTACTGGTCGTTGTAATCTCGTAGATCCGACCCTTCTCTACCAGAATTCTGATTTATTCTCAAAGAGGCGAAGAAATAGATTCATCATCCCACTCCAATCGATTCAAGAACGCGAGAACGGACTAACGCCCCCTTCAGATATCTTGATTGAAATCCCCATCAACGGCATTTTCCGTAGAAATAGTATTCTTGCTTATTTGGACGATCCTAGATACAGAAGAAAGAGTTCGGGCATTACTAAATATGGGACTCTAGAAATGCATTCAATCGTCAAAAAAGAGGATTTGATTGAGTATCGAGGAGGCAAGGAATTTAGTCCAAAATACCAAATGAAAGTCGATCGGTTTTTTTTCATTCCCGAGGAAGTGCATATATTACCCGGATCTTCTTCCATAATGGTACGGAACAATAGTATCATTGGGGTAGATACACAAATTACTTTAAATATGAGAAGCCGCGTAGCCGGGTTGGTCCGAGTGGAGAGAAAAAAAAAAAGAATTGAACTTAAAATCTTTTCTGGAGATATCCATTTTCCCGGAGAGACAGATAAGATATCCCGACATAGCGGCGTTTTGATACCACTAAGAACAGGAAAACGAAATTCTAAGGAATCGAAAAAACGGGAAAATTGGATCTATGTTCAACGGATCACACCTAGTAAGAAAAAGTATTTTGTTTTGGTTCGGCCTGTCGTCACATATGAAATAACGGACGGTATAACTTTAGGAACACTTTTCCCTCCGGATCTGTTGCAGGAAAGGGATAATGTGAAACTTCGAGTTGTCAATTATATCCTTTATGGAAATGGTAAACCAATTCGAGGAATTTCTGATACAAATATTCAATTAGTTCGGACTTGTTTAGTATTGAATTGGGACCAAGACAAAAAAAGTTCTTCTAGTCAAGAAGCCCGTGCTTCCTTTGTTGAAATAAGGGTAAATGGTTTGATTCGACATTTACTAAGAATCGACTTGCTGAAATCCACTTTTTCATATATCGGAAAAAGGAATGATCCCTCGGGCTCAGGATTGTTCTCGGATAATGGATCAGATTGCACAAAAAGAAATCCGTTTTCTTCGATTTATTCCAAGGCAATAATTCAACAACCCCTTAATCAAAATAAAAGAACTATTCATACGTTGTTGAATAGAAATGCGGGATTCCAATCGTTGATAATTTTGTCATCATCCAACTGTTTTCGAATGGGTCCATTCAACGATGTAAAATATCACAATCACAATGTGATACACAATGGGATAAAAGAATCAATTAACATTACAAAAGATCCTGTAATTCCAATTCAGAATTCGCTGGGGCCTTTAGGAACAGTCCCTCTAATTCGAATTGCGAATGTTTATTCATTTTACCATTTAATAACTCATAATCAGATCTTGGTAAAGAACTATTTGCAACTTGACAATTTAAAACAGACCTTTCAAGTAATTAAATTGAAATATTATTTAATCGATGAAAAGGAGAAAATTTATAACCCCGATCCATGCAGTAACATTATTTTCAATTTGAATTGGTATTTTCTCCATCCCAATTATTGTCAAGAAACATCTACAATAATGAGTCTTGGGCAGTTTATTTG